ATGAATATTTTAGGTATACAAATTATGAATTTTGTATGCTTTGTAGCTGATGTTAGGTTATTAGGGGAAGAAACTGTTCATTCGAAGGGTAATATATAAATGTTAAATTTTTTGAATATAAAAGAAGAATTTTTTGAAAATTTAATTGAAGATTCATTAAGATGTTTAGTAATAAGAATAATCTATTGGAATTTAATTTAGATAATCTTACTCTTGTAATATTAAATGAGTAGTCCGGTTTTGGGGTTTGACGGAAGTTTCATTTAATTAAGGGGGTAGGGGGTTTAGGACAATACTAAACAAAATATTTTATTTTAAATATGTTTAAAGATCATTGATTTATAACGAATTTGTGAATTAATAATAATTATTTTAAAGCTTATCAAAGAACTTGATAGATTTAATATCATTATAATTACTATTATGTCATAAGATAATTGATATATAACCAAATATTAATATAATGCTATACTACACTGCAATAAAGGTCCAGTTTGAAGTTCTAGTGGATAACTGAATGTCTGGCAGGACTGTGTTTGGCGAACTTCTTCCAGGCTCCGGCCCTGGTGATTAAGCATCCCCCCCTAAAAAAATTACCTAATGCCTGTTGTCTTCATTAACTTTGCCGCGATTATGAGTTAAGTGCACCCAAGTCATCACAAATGTCTCGACGAAAAGCATGTTATGCTTATTAAGCTATCAATGGCCCTGAAGTAGCAACCAAATGCCAGGAAGAGGGTTTAGGATCCGATCCCATAGTATGGACCAAACTGATGGATGGAAAGCCTGGGAGGGCGGGATGGTGGTCTCTCGTGAGTTGTGCTGGTAGGTACCAAAGTTGGAGTAGATATGCTAGTAATTTGAGGTTGGTAAGTCTTTGAAACATGGATGGTATGTTTATGTAATATAAGAGTTTTATGTCTATGGACTTTAGGAATGAATTGGTTAAGTGATGGTGAGTTAAATTTATAGGAGATATGCTAATGGTAGATAAGTAATGTAAGTTTTAGTTTGTAGGGTTTAGTGATGTTGGTGGTATAGTAATTGTATATATGCTAGGGGGAAGTAGTATAATGTAAAATGTACATATGATGGGATGGATCATTCATATGATTTCTTTGATAATTGATTTAATGGGTTTAGGAGGATGGATTTGGTAGTTGTTAGGGGTGGATAATATGTAATTGTGTGTAAGTTTGGGGGAGAGGTATTGATGTGTTTTATAGGATTTTATGTCNTGTAGGATGGATTTAATGTATTGNGCNAAAAAAAAAGAGTNAANAGTTGGGGGAACATAATATAGAAATTGAAAAAAGTTGAATGCAAAGAAGAGATTTGTCAGGAAGTAGTTTAAATATATGTGTCAGCTTTGGGTGTTGATGGTAAGGTGAGGTGCCTTCTTCTTGATGTCCTAGGAAGGAAATTGCCTTCGTTGTCAGCTTACAAGACTGGTATTTTAGTTAAATTACTAGGGCTCTATCATTTAGGTTTGAGTATATAGTTTTCTAAAAGACCTGCTAGAGGTATGAAAACTATGATTAGGAGGAAGTAGATGATAGATGCCAATTGACCGATAATGATAAATGGTTGTTCGACGGGTTGGCCTCCGATTCAGGTGAGTGTGAGTAGATTGGCTGTTAATAATCAGAAGAGGGTTTGGGAGATAGGGCGGAATATTAGGCTTCGTTGTTTTGAAGTGTGGAGAAGAGGGATAATTAGGAGAATAAGAATGGATGCTAGGAGGGCAAGGACTCCTCCAAGTTTGTTAGGAATGGATCGTAGAATGGCGTAGGCGAATAGGAAATATCATTCTGGTTTGATGTGGGGTGGTGTATTTAAGGGGTTGGCGGGGGAGAAGTTGTCTGGGTCTCCTAGAAGGTCTGGTGAGAAAAGGGATAGGGTAAGGAGGGAAAGAAGTATTAGTACTAGTCCTAGTATATCTTTAATGGTATAATATGGGTGGAATGGAATTTTGTCAGAGTTGGAATTGATTCCTGATGGGTTGTTTGAGCCCGTTTCGTGGAGGAATAGGAGATGGACGATGACGAGGGCTGTAATGATGAAGGGAAGGATGAAATGGAATGCGAAAAATCGGGTTAAGGTGGCTTTGTCAACAGAGAAACCACCTCAGATTCATTCTACTAAGGTAGTTCCAATATATGGGATGGCAGATAGGAGGTTTGTGATTACTGTGGCGCCTCAGAAGGATATTTGTCCTCATGGTAGAACGTAGCCAACGAAGGCTGTGGCTATGACTGTAAGTAGGAGGATTACTCCGATGTTTCAAGTTTCTTTATATATGTATGAGCCGTAGTAAAGGCCTCGACCAACATGTAGGAATAGACATATGAAGAATATGGATGCACCGTTAGCGTGGAGATTACGAATTAGTCATCCATAGTTTACGTCTCGGCAGATGTGGGCTACTGATGAGAAGGCTGTAGATGTGTCGGAGGTGTAATGTATAGCTAGAAATAAGCCTGTTATGATTTGGATTGTTAGGCAGATCCCTAGGAGTGAGCCGAAGTTTCATCAGGCAGAAATGTTGGAGGGAGCTGGGAGGTCAATAAAGGAGTGGTTAATAATTTTTATTAGGGGGTGAGTTTTGCGTAGGTTGGTCATTAGTTTTTGTAGTTGAAGGACAACAATGGTTTTTCATGCCATAGGTTATGGTTAGATTCCATACTAAAATGGTGGAAATAATGATTATTTTCTGGTTTACAATTTTGTTAATACTTGGATTTGTAGCTTTTGCTTCTAAGCCTTCACCTATTTATGGTGGTTTAAGTCTTGTAGTTAGTGGTGGTTTAGGTTGTGCAATTGTTGTTAGTTTGGAAGATGTGTTTTTAGGATTAATTGTGTTTTTAATTTATTTGGGAGGGATGTTGGTGGTTTTTGGATATACTGCTGCTATAGCAACTGAAGAGTTTCCTGAAAGTTGAGTGGGGAATTTGGTTGCGATAAGTATATTAATGTTTTCTTTGGTTGCTGAAATGCTTTGGTTTGCTGCATTTAGTGATGTTGAAGTTCCTACTGATGTTGGATTGTTTGATTATTATGGGGATTATTGTATTGGTCAGGATTATAGTGGGGTTACTTTGTTGTATGGAAGTGGTGGCTGAGCAATGGTAATATTAGGTTGAGTTTTATTTATAACAATTTATGTTGTATTAGAAGTTGTTCGAGGTCGGTATTAAATAATTATAAGGATAACTGACATAGAAATGATGAATGATAGGAAATAAGTTTTGATTAAGCCTTTTTGAGAAGAAGTAATGGAAGCTGATATGGAACTGTGAAGGTTTATTTGGCCTTTAGGTCCTGATTTTTCATATCAGTTTAGATCAATTAGTATGGTAGCAATGTGTTGGCCTATTTGTAAATTTACTAGGGGGTAAATTCGGTGATGTAAATAAGTGAAGTAGCCTAGTATATTAGAGAAGTTATGAGTATGGATGAGTTTGATTGTAGGTAATTTGTTAGTTAAGGAGTTGAGTTCTATAGCGACTAAGAATCCTGTTGTGGTTACGATTAATGCTAATAATTTTATAGTTTGAGGTATTGTTATTGTAATTGTGGATGATGGGGGGAGGTTAAGGGTGAGTAGGAATCCGGCGAAAATGCTGCCTAGGGCTAGGCGTAGAATTGGGTTAATAAGGTTAGGATTATTTTCGTTAATAGGGGACAGTGGGAGGTAGCGAGGTTGGTTGAGTAGGACGAAGAAAATAATTCGAAAGCTGTATATTGCTGTTAGGGATGTGGCTATAAGGGTGATTATTAGGGCTCAGGAGTTGGTGTGGGATGTATTTATAGCTTCTAAAATTGAGTCTTTTGAATAAAAGCCTGCTAAGAATGGTATGCCTATTAGGGCTAAGCTTCCAGTGGTTAAAGCAGATGATGTGATGGGTATAATTGTGAGTAGGCCTCCTATTTTTCGAACATCTTGTTCGTCATTTAGGCTGTGAATGATTGAACCTGAGCATGGGAAAAGTATGGCTTTGAAAAAAGCGTGAGTGCAGATATGGAGGAAGGCTAAGTGGGGTTGGTTAAGTCCGATAGTCACTATTATTAGTCCTAATTGGCTAGATGTGGAGAATGCTACAATTTTTTTGATGTCATTTTGGGTAATAGCGCAGATAGCGGTAAATAAGGTTGTAATGGCTCCAAGACATAGAGTTGTGGTTAGGATTGTTTGGTTGTTTTCTATAATTGGATGGAAGCGGATTAATAAGAAAATTCCGGCTACAACTATGGTGCTTGAATGAAGTAAAGCGGATACAGGAGTGGGTCCTTCTATTGCGGATGGAAGTCAAGGGTGAAGGCCAAATTGGGCGGATTTTCCTGTGGCAGCGATAATGAGGCCTATAAGGGCTAAAGTGTCAGTGTGTATTGTAAAGATGTTTTGTAGGTCTCATGAGTTGTTGTTGGTTATTAATCATGCTATAGTCATTATAAAACCGATGTCACCAATACGATTGTAGAGTACGGCTTGAAGAGCTGCTGTATTAGCATCAGATCGTCCATACCATCAGCTAATTAGTATGAAGGATATGATTCCTACTCCTTCTCAGCCGATAAATAGTTGGAAAAGGTTATTGGCGGATACTAGAATAATTATGGTGAGGAGAAAGGTTGTTAAATATTTGAAGAATTGGTGGATAGAAGGGTCTGAGTGTATATATCATATGGAGAATTCAAGGATTGATCAGGTAACGTATAGGGCGATTGGGATAAAGATAATAGAGAAATAGTCTAGTTTAAAGCTTATTGAAATATTAAATGAATTAATTGAGAATCATTGTCAGTTAGTGATTGTTGATTCTTGGCCTAGATTGAGAAATGTAAATAGTGTGGGGAGGCTGGTGAGGAAAGCTAGTTTGATAATGTTTTTGCAGAAAAGAGGATAATTGGAGGTTTTATTTGGGTATATGAAGTTATATAATAAGGGGAGGGTTAGTAGGGTAATAGTGAGAATGTTAGTTGAGTTATGGAGGAAATTAATTACTTTTATTTGGAGTTGCACCAAAATTTTTGGTTCCTAAGACCAATGGATTGCTAGTATCCTTTAAAAGTGAGAAAGCCATACTTATTATGTATGGGGTCAAGAGTTAGCAGTTCTTGGGACTTTCTCGGCATATAAGGAGATTTGCACTTCTATGTTTAGATTCACAATCTAATGTTTTGAGTTAAACTATATATGCAGAGTGTTATTCCTAGAATGAATTTGGGATTGATGGAAAATATGATGAGGGGAATGAGGTGTAAGATTATTAGTGTGTGTTCTCGTGTGAATGAGGGTTTAATGGGGTAGAGGTGGTAAGTAAATTTGCCTCGCTGAGAGGTGATTAGTATGTGTAGGGAGTAAAGGGCAGTAATGACTGTGTTAATTCCAAGAAGAATAATTGAGAATTGGGATCAAGAGAATGATGAAATGATTACTGCTAATTCTCCTAGTAGATTAATTGAGGGTGGTAAGGCTAGATTAGCTAGGCTAGCTAGAAGTCATCATGTAGATATTATAGGTAGGATGGTTTGTAGGCCTCGGGCTAGGATTATAATTCGGCTGTGGATACGTTCATAGTTTGTGTTAGCTAAACAAAATAGTATGGATGATGTGAGTCCGTGGGCGATTATAAGGGTTGTAGCTCCTATGAAGCTTAGGGTAGATTGTATAAGGGCGGCAATAATTACTAATCCTATATGACTTACTGAGGAATAAGCGATTAGAGATTTTAGGTCTGTTTGACGGAGACAGATTGAGCTGGTTATGATTATGCCTCATATTGATAAAATAATGAAAGGGTAGTATAGGAAAGAGGTGAGGGGGTCTATAAAAACTGTTAGTCGTATGATACCATAGCCTCCTAATTTGAGGAGGATGGCTGCGAGGACTATTGATCCTGCGATAGGAGCTTCTACATGGGCTTTTGGGAGTCATAGATGGAGCCCGTATAATGGTATTTTTACTATGAATGCTAATATGCACGCATATCATAGGATTGAATTGGAGATGGAGAGGGATGAGTGATTGGTAATTATGGTGATAGAGAAGTGTAGTGATCCTAAGTTACTGTGAAGATAGAGGAGGGCTACTAGTAAAGGTAAGGATCCGATTAGAGTATAAAATAGAAAATATATACCTGCGTTAAGTCGTTCGTTTTGATTACCTCATCGAGTAATAATAATTAGGGTGGGAATTAGTGTAGATTCAAATATGATATAAAATATGATTAGCTCTGAGGCAGTGAATGCTATAATTAAGGATAGTTGGAGGGTAATTAATATGGTTAGGTAGGATTTTTTTCGGTTAAGTGATTCTTTTGATAAATGGTTTTGGCTTGCGATTATTATTAATGGTAATAGTCAACAGGATAGGGCAAGTAGGGGACTAGATAGTGAATCTGAAAAGAAGGAATTGTTGAAATTGGAATTAATGTCTGGGTTGTGGTGAAGGAGTGAAAGGCTTATCAAACTGATAAAGAAGCTGTGAGTAGTGGAGTTAATTCAAAGTCAGGGTTTTTTGGATAATCAGGTTAGAGGAATGAGTATGAGTGTTGGGACTAAAATTTTTAGCATTGTAGGAGATTGAGGTTTTGTACGTAGTCATTTCCATAGTTTGATGAAGTTTTTACTAGAAGTGCTAACCCTAAACCTGCTTCGCATGCAGAAAAGACTAAGAGGATTAAGGGGGCTATGGATATGGAGAATATGTGGAAGTGGGAGATTAAAAGAGCTATTTGGATAAAAAGAGATAGTATTATACCTTCTAAACAAAGGAGAGTTGATATAAGATGAGATCGATATACTAGGGCTCCAATTAGGGCCAGGGAGAATGCTATAATGAGATTGAGGTTAATGGGTATTATGAGGTATTCATGGGTTTGTACCATGATAAATTGAGTCGAAATCAATTATCTTAATTAGATTAAAAACCTATTCAGTTCATTCTAAGCCTTTTTGAGTTCATTCATAGGCTAGACCAATTGTTAATAGAAGAATTAGGCAGAAGGCTAGAGTTAGTGTGGAGTTAAGGGAAGTTAGTTGAGTTGCTCAGGGTAAGGGTAGGAGTAGGGCGATTTCTAGGTCAAATAAGAGAAAGGTAATAGCAATAAGGAAGAATTTTATTGAGAATGGTAGGCGGGCTGATCCTAGAGGGTCGAATCCACATTCGTAGGGGCTTGATTTTTCTAGGTAAAGGTAGAGTTGGGGGAGTCAGAAGGCAATTAGAACGATAATGGTGGCCAGGAGGGTATTGATTATGAGTGTAAGAATTAGGTTAATTATTTTTCTCTGGTTTTACCCAGAACTTAATGATTGGAAATCAGTAGTACTAATTATACTAGAAAAATATGAGCCTCATCAGTAGATTGATACGTATAGGAAAAGTCATACAACATCTACGAAATGTCAGTATCAAGCAGCTGCTTCAAAGCCAAAATGGTGGGAGGATGTGAAGTGAAAGTTGAATTGTCGTAGTAAGCAGACAATTAGGAATGTTGAGCCAATAATTACATGTAGGCCGTGAAAGCCTGTAGCTACGAAAAAGGTTGATCCATAGATACCATCTGAGATAGTAAAGGAAGATTCATAGTATTCTAGGGCTTGAAGAATAGTAAAGTAAAGGCCTAGAAGGATTGTGATTATTAAGGCTTGAATTATTTGTTTTCGGTTACTTTCTATGAGGCTATGATGGGCTCAGGTGATTGAAACTCCGGAGGCTAGGAGAATTGATGTGTTTAGAAGGGGTACTTCTAGTGGATTAAGTGGGTGAATGCCGGTAGGGGGTCAACATCCTCCTAACTCGTGGGTTGGAGCTAGGCTGGAATGGTAGAAGGCTCAGAAGAAGCCTAAGAAAAAGAATACTTCTGAGAGGATGAAGAGGATTATGCCGTAGCGTAGCCCTTTTTGTACAACAGGGGTATGATGGCCTTGAAATGTTCCTTCTCGTACGATATCTCGTCATCATTGGAATATTGTGAGAAGTATTGTTATTAGGCCAATAGAGAGAAGTATAATGGAATTGAAATGGAATCATATGATTAGGCCTGATGTTAGTAAAAGGGCTGATAGGGCGCCTGTGAGTGGTCAGGGACTAGGATTGACTATATGATAAGCATGTGTTTGGTGAGTCATTAGGTATTATCATGGAGATATAAGCTTACTAGAAGGGTAAATACATAAGCTTGAATTATTGCTACTGCTAGTTCGAGGATGGTCAAGAGGAAGAGAATGGTGAATGTGATGGATGAGATTGTTATACTAATTGATGAAAGGGCTAGTGTTGCAGAACCAATCAGATGAATAAGTAGGTGGCCTGCAGTGATATTAGCTGTAAGTCGAACTGCTAAGGCTAAGGGTTGGATGAAGAGGCTGATTGTTTCAATAACAATAAGTATTGGAATAAGAGGTGTTGGTGTACCTTGAGGAAGGAAATGGGCTAATGATATTTTTGGTTTATTTCGGAAACCTATAGTGACTGTTCCTATTCATAGTGGAATTGCTATTCCAATGTTTATGGAAAGTTGGGTTGTAGGGGTGAAGGAGTATGGTAATAATCCTAGAAGATTGGTTGATGCAATAAATAGGATAAGGGATATGAGTATAAGTGTTCATGATCGGCCTTGTTTGTTGTGCATTATTATTATTTGTTTTGTAATTATTCGGATAAGTCAGATTTGTAATGTTTGAATGCGGTTAGGTAATCAGCGTTTAGGTGAAGTGAGAATGAGGCAGGGGAATATTATAATAATGGGTAAAGTGGAAATACCTATGATTGTAGGGGTGATGAATGGGGCAAATAAATTTTCGTTCATTTTTTCTCTCAGGGTATATTAATATTTGTTTTGGGGTTTTTGTTATTTTGTGGAGAGATGGATGTTATGGTTTGATTTAATATTTTTAGTTGGTACATGCAAAATAATGAGATTAGCATGAGTGTAATAGTGAAAAATCATGTTGAAGTATCTAGTTGGGGCATAGTTTTTGAGGAACTATAAAGTTCTGTTATACAATAAGTATAATGATTTCTCAAAAATGATTGCATTATGGAAGATCATTTTTCGAAGTATTTCAGAGTGGTTATTTCTAGGACAATTGGTATAAAGCTGTGGTTGGAGCCACAGATTTCTGAGCATTGGCCATAATAAACCCCAGGTCGAGTTGATGTTAGAGTAGCTTGGTTAAGTCGGCCTGGAATTGCATCGGTTTTTAACCCTAAGGATGGTACAGCTCATGCATGAAGTACGTCTTCTGATGAAATGAGTATGCGAATGGGGAGTTCTATGGGTAAAACTACGCGATTATCTACTTCTAGAAGTCGAAGTTGACCAGGATTAAGGTCTGGAGTGGGAATTATATAGGAGTCAAATGTTAGGTCTTCATAGTCTGTATATTCATAGCTTCAGTATCATTGATGGCCTATAGCTTTGACTGTTAGGTATGGGTTGTAAATTTCATCTATTATATATAGAATGCGAAGGGAGGGTAGGGCAATTATAACTAAAATTACGGCTGGCAAAATGGTTCAGATTGTTTCTACTTCTTGGGCATCCATAGTGCTGGTGTGTGTTAATTTTGTTGTTAATATTAGGATAATAATATATAAGACTAGTGAGCTAATGAGAAATACAATTATTAGGGTGTGATCATGAAAATATACTAATTCTTCTATAATAGGAGAGGTAGCATCTTGGAAGCCTAATTGTATAGGATAAGGCATGTAAGACATATAGGATTTAAACCTATGACTTAACTATGGCAAAGTTATGTAATGATTATTACTAATGTCTTTGGAGAAAGTCATAGAGGTTATGGGGTTGACTTGAAATCAATCTTAGGGGGTTCGATTCCTTCCTTTCTTGCTTTAGGATTTTACGAAAACTGGTTGTTCGAATGTATGATAAGGAGGGGGGCATCCGTATAGTCATTCAATATTAGTGGATGTAAGTTCAACTGATGAAACTTCTCGTTTGGATGCGAAGGCTTCTCAGATAATAAATAGTATTAGGATAACGGCTGTTAAAGAAATAAAGGAACCAATAGAAGAAAGAATATTTCATGTTGTGTAAGCATCTGGGTAATCTGAGTAACGTCGTGGTATTCCAGATAGTCCTAAGAAGTGTTGAGGAAAAAATGTTATGTTAACACCAACAAATATAATGGAGAAGTGAATTTTTGCTCATATATCATTGAGTATATAACCTGTGAATAAGGGGAATCAATGGACGAAGCCTCCTATAATTGCGAAAACAGCTCCTATTGATAGGACATAGTGGAAGTGGGCAACTACATAGTAAGTGTCGTGTAGGACAATATCTAAAGATGAGTTGGCTAGGACAATACCAGTTAGACCGCCAATGGTAAAAAGGAAAATAAAGCCTAGTGCTCATAATATGGCGGGTGATCATTTAATGTTTCCTCCGTGCAAGGTTGCTAGTCAGCTAAATACTTTTACTCCAGTAGGAATAGCAATAATTATTGTAGCAGATGTGAAATATGCTCGAGTATCGACGTCGAGGCCTACAGTAAATATGTGATGAGCTCAAACAATAAAGCCTAGGAAGCCAATGGATATTATGGCTCATACTATACCTATGTAGCCGAAGGGTTCTTTTTTTCCTGAGTAGTATGTGACAATGTGAGAAATAATACCAAATCCTGGGAGGATTAGAATGTAGACTTCGGGATGGCCAAAAAATCAAAATAGATGTTGATAAAGAATTGGGTCTCCTCCTCCTGCGGGGTCAAAGAATGTAGTATTTAGGTTTCGGTCTGTAAGCAGTATAGTAATTCCTGCGGCTAAGACAGGAAGTGAAAGTAGAAGAAGGACTGCTGTGATTATTACTGATCAGACAAATAAGGGGGTTTGATATTGGGATAATGCTGGGGGTTTTATATTGATGATGGTCGTGATAAAGTTAATAGCTCCTAGGATTGAGGAGATGCCTGCTAAATGGAGAGAAAAGATTGCTAAATCTACTGAGGCTCCTGCATGGGCTAAATTGCCAGCTAATGGAGGATATACAGTTCATCCTGTTCCTGCTCCAGCTTCGACAGTAGAAGACGCTAGGAGTAGAAGGAAGGATGGAGGAAGGAGTCAAAAGCTTATGTTGTTTATACGAGGAAATGCTATGTCTGGGGCTCCAATCATTAAAGGAACTAATCAGTTACCAAAACCTCCAATTATAATTGGTATTACTATGAAGAAAATTATTACAAAGGCATGGGCGGTAACGATTACATTGTAGATTTGGTCATCGCCGATTAAAGTGCCGGGTTGACCGAGTTCTGCTCGGATTAAGAGGCTTAGGGCAGTTCCTACTATTCCTGCTCAAGCTCCAAATAAGAGGTATAAGGTTCCAATATCTTTATGATTGGTAGAGAATAGTCAGCGATTTATGAACATAGGTAAAATGGCTGAGGTAAAGCATTGAACTGTAAATTCAAAGACAGAGGCGAGAATCTCTTTTTACCAATAAATTGAAGCCAAATGTATAGGCGCTTAGCTGTTAACTAAGAGTTAGTAGGGTAAGAACCTTCCAATTTAGTGGGAGATAGTATAGGGAGACTCCCCGGGCCTCACGCCTTTTTTTTTCTTTTCAAAGGCGTGAGGTTAGAGGAGGTGAGGCAAAGGTTAGATGGGTTATCATCTGCTTAAGGCTTTGAAGGCCTTTGGTCTGTATTTAACCTAAACCTTTATTAGGTCTTGAAGTATGTAATACGTTGAATTGCAAATTCAAAGAAGTAGTTATTAGGCTGCCAAGGCTTGGGTAAGGATTTAGCTTAATTAAAGTATCTGATTTGCGTTCAGGTGATGCAAGATAAAGGCTTGTAATTCTTAGGGTGAAAGAATAATGTACATGGGTGAAAGAGGGAGGAGGAAAGAGGAAATAATAGTTAGGAATGGAATGATGTTGGTTGTTTTGGATTGAGGGTGGAATCAATGAAATTTGGAATTGTTGGAGGTTGGAAAGATGGTTAAGGTAGAGGAATAAATAATACGTATGTAGAAGAATAGATTTAGTAGGGCAGATAGGGCTATTAGGATGGCTGTTGTGATATTGTTGTTTGAGGTTAGTTCTTGAATGATTAATCATTTGGGTGTGAATCCGGTTAATGGTGGGAGTCCTCCTAGTGATAGAAGAATGAGAAAGATAATGATGATAAGTGGGGTGGATTTGTTTCATAAGTTGGTGATGGCTTTTATTTTGGTTATAGATGTGAGGTTGAGTAGGAGGAAGAGGGTTAGGGTGGTTAAGATGTAAATTAGTAGGTTTAGGAGAGTAAAGGTTGGGTTAATGAGAATGATAATGACTGATCAGCCTATGTGGGCAATTGATGAGTAAGCAAGGATTTTTCGTAGTTGGGTTTGACTTAGGCCGCCTCAGCCTCCTAGAATGGTTGATAAGATGGCTAGAGTAATAAGAATTTTTATATCGAGGGTGGGAGATATTTGGTATAGGAGGGATGTGGGGGCGATTTTTTGTCATGTTAGGAGGGTTATTCCTGAGAGAAGAGGAATTCCTTGGGTGACTTCAGGAACTCAGAAGTGAAAAGGTGCGAGGCCTAATTTGATGGCTAGGGCTAAAGTTATTAGGATTGAGGCAGGTTGGTAAAATATTTGAATTAGGGATCATTGGTTAGTTATTCAGGCGTTAAGGATGATGGCAAATATTACTACTATGGAGGCGGTTGCTTGGGTGAGGAAGTATTTGATTGCTGATTCTGTGGCTCGGGAATGTTTAGGGTAAGTTAATATGGGGATGATAGCTAGTGTGTTAATTTCAAGGCCTATTCATGCTAGGAGTCAGTGGTTGCTGAAGAGGGTTAGTGATGTTCCTAGAAGGAGGCTGGCTATGACAATCATTAGGGTGTGGGGGGACATTAGTATGGGAAGGGTGTGAACCAACATTTTCGGGGTATGGGCCCGATAGCTTATTTAGCTGACCTTACTAGAATGTGGTGTAAAGGAAACACAGAGGATTTTGGGTTCTTGGATATGGGTTCGAGTCCTATTGTTCTAGAAATAAGGGGGCTTAAACCCCTATAATTTATCCTATCAAGATAATTCTTTTGTCAGACATATTTCTTAAATTTGTGGAGGAATACATGATAGGGCAATTGGCATGGAGATAAATCATAAGCATAGGGCTAATGTTATAGGTAGGAAGTTTTTTCATAGAAGATATATTAGTTGGTCATATCGAAATCGTGGGTAAGAGGCTCGGATTCATAGGAATAGGAATGTTAGGATTAGGGTTTTGGTTATAAAGGCTAGTGTATTGAAATATGTAAAGTTGTTGTTGGCTGTGGAGCCAAAAAATAGGATGGCAGTTATAGCGTTTATAGCTATAATATTGGCATATTCTGCTAGGAAAAATATGGCGAAAGGGCCGGCGGCGTATTCAACGTTGAATCCTGAGACTAGTTCTGATTCCCCGTCAGCTAGGTCAAAAGGAGCTCGGTTAGTCTCAGCTAGGGTTGAGATATATCATATTATTGCTAGAGGTCATGTAGATACGATTAGTCATATGTTTTCTTGTGTGATAATGAGGTTTTTTAGGGTGAATGAGCCGTTGATGAGTATAATTGAGAGTAGGATGATTGCTAGTGTTACTTCATATGAAATTGTTTGGGCTACTGCTCGTAGGGCTCCAATAAGAGCGTATTTTGAGTTGGATGCTCAGCCTGATCAGAGGATTGAATAGACTGATAGTCCGGATAAGGAAAGGATAAATAGTAGGCCTAAGTTGAGGTCAATTAGAGCATGAGGTATTGGAAGAGGGGTTCAGATAGTTAGGGCTAGTGTGAGGGCTAGGATTGGGGCGATGATAAATATTGAAACGGAAGATGTTAGAGGTCGTAAGGGCTCTTTTGTAAATAGTTTAACGGCGTCAGCAAATGGTTGTAGGAGTCCGTAGGGGCCTACAATATTTGGGCCTTTGCGGAATTGTATGTATCCTAGGACTTTTCGTTCGACTAGGGTGAGAAAGGCTACTGCGAGGAGGATTGGAATAATGTAAAGGAATAGGTTAATTACATACATGTATTAAGGAGAGGAGTTGAACCTCTGGATTTAAAGGTTTAAGTTTTATGCAATTACCACTCTGCCACCTTAATAACTCTTATCTAGAGGGTAAAGTAGCTAGGTTAAGATATTTAGATGATTTCATATCTTGTCTAAAAGGCTCGTAGGTTTATGTTGGCCTTATTTCTCTTGTCCTTTCGTACTGGGAGAAATTTTATACAGATAGAAACCGACCTGGATTTCTCCGGTCTGAACTCAGATCACGTAGGACTTTAATCGTTGAACAAACGAACCATTAATAGCGGTTGCACCATTTGGATGTCCTGATCCAACATCGAGGTCGTAAACCCTAATTGTCGATATGGGCTCTAGAATAGGATTGCGCTGTTATCCCTGGGGTAACTTGTTCCGTTGATCAATGAATGGGTCAATTACTGGTTATAGGACACTTTGATTAGTTAATCTTGGTTTAATCATTCGGAGGTTATTTTGTGCTCCGAGGTCACCCCAACCAAAGATTACATTCCAGTCGTTATGATTTTTGTTCCTTGTTGGGTGGGAGTTGATAAGATGGATTGTTAATCTTAAGCTCCACAGGGTCTTCTCGTCTTGTATTAGTATTCCCGCCTCTGCACGGGAAGGTCAATTTCACTGATAGGGGATAAGAGACAGTAAAACCCTCGTGATGCCATTCATACAAGTCTCTATTTAGGAGACAAGTGATTATGCTACCTTTGCACGGTCAGGATACCGCGGCCGTTGAAGTAAAGACTCACTGGGCAGGGCGTTGCCTCTAATACTTATAATGCTAGAGGTGATGTTTTTGGTAAACAGGCGGGGTTAATATTTGCCGAGTTCCTTTTATCCCTTTTAATCTTCCTGGTTGCACTCCTGTGTTGGGTTAACAATGGGTTTAATATGTAACTAGGGGGTGTGGGTGAATATATTGGGTTTGTTAATTGTTAGTGGTTGTTCCGTTGCTAATTTAAGCTAGTGCTAGGAGAAGTGTTTCTTGTTACTGATTTTAGCATTATGTCTTCTATATGTTTATAGAATCATCCAATATGGGTATCGGGAGTTTGATATTTTTTGTTGGAATTAAAAATTTAATCATTTGAGCTTTAACGCTGTCTTAATTGATGGCTGCTTTTAGGCCTACAATGTGAGTGAGGTTATCATTATCCGCGAATGAAGTTTGTATACATGATCAAAAGAGTTGTCCCTCTTTTGATTAGCTTCTAAGTTTAAATTATGTTTGGAAGTACTTTATTTAAATTTAGAGTAGAACTGAAATTCTTGTTTTGGATAACCAGCTATCTTCAAGTTCGATAGGCTTTTCACCTCTATTATTAAATCTTTTCACTATTTTGCTACATAGATGAGTTAGCTCTAATATGCTGTTTAATAATAGCTCACTTGATTTCGGGAAGGCGGGCAAAATTCTTTTTGTCCGGGTTTTCTTGCTAAATCATTATGCAAAAGGTAGAAGGTTGAATCTTTGCTTTGTTGTGCTTTAAATTAGTCTTTCATTGTTCCCTTGCGGTACTAGCGTTATTGCTCCTGTTTGTCTGTTCTATCACCTATACTAGGAGGAGAAATGTTTTGTAGGAAAATTTGAATAGTTAAGATTTTTGGGGTAAGAGGGCTTTATTTGGCTCAAAATGGTCAGTTTAACTGAAATCTTTTAGGTGTAAGCTAAATGCTTTAATGTTAAGCTACATTTTGATATTCCAAGTGCACTTTCCAGTACACTTACCATGTTACGACTTTTCTCCTCTTTTGTTATAATTTGTTATTAGATATAGGTATAGGTTAAATTGAGGAGGGTGACGGGCGGTGTGTGCGCGCCCTATTGCCTATTTCAATTAAGCTCTCTATTCTTAATTTACTACTAAATCCACAAAACATACCTGAAGTTTCATAAGGTAATTCGTATGTTCTAATATAGAAAATGTAGCCCATTTCTTTCCCCTTTATATGCTACACCTTGACCTAACGTTTTTATGGAGAATAGTTTTGCTTACTGTATCTCTCTTTTGAGGTTAGCTGACGATGGCGGTATATAGGCTGCATTAGCAAAAAGGGGTGAGGTTTATCGGGGTTTATCGATTATAGAACAGGCTCCTCTAGATGGGTTTAGGGCACCGCCAAGTCCTTTGAGTTTTAAGCATTTGCTAGTAGTTCTCTGGCGAGTAGTTTTGTTGTTTAACTACTTGGGTTTAGGGCTAAGCATAGTGGGGTATCTAATCCCAGTTTGTTCCTTAGCTATCGTGTGTTCAGCAGGATTAAAGCCACTTTAGTAGAGTATTTTAATAATAACTAGAGCGTATTACAGTTTAGTTATATGTTAGCTTTATTGTGTGGTGGGCTTAAACACGCTTTACGCCGTTTTTCTGTTAATTTGGGTTAATCGTATGACCGCGGTGGCTGGCACGAAATTTACCAACCCTAATTAATTATAACTTAGTCAAACTTTCGTTTATTGCTTAATTTTAGTCACTGCTGTATCCCGTGGGGGTGTGGTTAAGCAAGGTGTTGTGGGCTACTAATAAAGTTAGTGTGCCTGATACCTGCTCCTATAAATTGAGTTGTCAATTTTTGGGGCATTCTCACTGGGCAGCGGAAACTTGCATGTGTAGATTTAATTACAATTAACAGTAAGGCTAGGACCAAACCTTTGTGTTTATGGGATTTTGTCAAATCCATCTAAGCATTTTCAGTGCTTTGCTTTAAGTTAAGCTACATTAAC